TTCTCTCCATTTCCATTATTATTATTGGCTTCAGACTAGAAATTGAAGATCAAGTAAAACCGGAATCCAGCAGATTTTTTTCTAATAATTCATGAAAGAGATTATCATATTTACCCAATTCAATTAGATGTGCGAAATCTCCAAATCCCCTTTTCGATCGTCCAAAAACAAGTAAGAGTAACAAGGTTTCGATAAAAGAAAGAGAAGTAATGAATAAAAAAATTTTAATAATCGATATTTGTTTTGTGATGCGCGCGTTATTGTATTATATCAAAATATTAAAAGGTTCTTTCTTGACCTAACTACAAAGGGGGGGATTTATGCTTTATATATAATATGGAAAGACAAAATAGAAAATCTATAACTGAAAATTTTTTATTTTAGAATCGAATTGGACCAAAATAAAAATTTGATTTTTTCGAGTGATCCGCTCGTGCGATACCTTTCCCTTTTTTCTTGTCATTTGAGATATTCTGTGAATGACCCTACTGCTGAAACGAATAAGTTAGAAAGTAAATAAAATAAAGTAAAGTAAAAAAAAAAAAAAATAAAGAAAAGGGAAAGGTATTATAAGGTCACTTTTTTTTTTCGAAAAAAAAAATGGATTCGATATAATAAAAAAGAAAAAATCAAAATACAAAATAAAAATAGAAGTGATTCCCTAATTTTGTTCCATATGGATTTCAAAAAAGTTTCGTTTTTGAAATGAAGTTACATGACACTGTTTTTATTATAATTTTGAATATTAGTTTACTCAAGAGTTGACCAATAAATCTGTTGATTCTGAATCGTGGGAAGTGTCGATGCCAAGGGTGATGAATTTCTTTCTTTTTCTACCCCTGTCACTCTATTTTTGGTAGTACCTTCTAGAATAATGGATGAGTCAAAAACTTTCAATTGAACTTAGTCTTTCAATTGTTATAGTATTTTTGCTTATCCTCGTATCTTTCAAAAGCGGAAACTTAGGAAAGTGCTTTCTAAACATATGTATAAAAAGAACGGATTTCCTTTAGCTCCTTCATGCCTACTATAACTAGTTATTTCGGTTTTTTACTAGCGGCTTTAACTATAACCTCGGCTCTATTTATTGGTCTGAGTAAGATAGGACTCATTTGAAATTAATTAAATGAATAAGTCATAAAAAAAATCCTTCTGTGGTATTCCATATATTCTCTAGTTCCTTACCGTATTAATTCCCAATTATTAATTATTGGGAATTGATATTTCTGGGCAATACAGATTAATATTAATATTTCGCGATAGATATTACCCCCCTTTTTCCTCTTTCAAATAAATGAAATTGAAATGATTGAAGTTTTTCTATTTGGAATTGTCTTAGGTCTAATTCCTATTACTTTGGCGGGATTATTCGTAACCGCATATTTACAATACAGGCGTGGTGATCAGTTGGACCTTTGATTAATTCACATCTTTTTTTTTTAACTGACCTCCTCTTTTCTTTAATTTAATTCGGGGAGGTCAAGGTCAAAAGTCAAATTCAGATTGCTTTATTTCAGTTCAGTGTAATTTTCGACCTAACAACACAAGAGCAGAATCACGCTCTGTAGGATTTGAACCTACGACATTGGGTTTTGGAGACCCACGTTCTACCGAACTGAACTAAGAGCGCTTTCTTATCACAACGGAAAAAACTGTAAAGAACTGTAAAGAGGGTTTTATATATATATATATAAAATACTTCAACCCCAATAAATACTTCTTGCATATGTATGCTATCATAAAATTAAAGATTATGTATGTCCGAATTGAATCGCTCGAAAATGGATCCCCGTTACCGCTCCTCTGAGCAGTAATAGGTAGGGATGACAGGATTTGAACCCGTGACATTTTGTACCCAAAACAAACGCGCTACCAAGCTGCGCTACATCCCTTTCAATTGGTCTACAGTATCATTGTAGAAAATCCCCGTCTTGTTTTCCACATCCTTATTTTATTTTCTTCATTTATATGCAAAATGGATCTTGCCATTTCTTTTTTTGGTCTCCTATCATATAACATATAATAATAAATGAATATTTTTCTCGGTAATTCCCCGGCGGAAACGGACCCCTTTTCCTGCTTTAAGAAAAAGAAAATCTTATCTACCGAATCATTGCACATGTCAATTTGAATTAGTGATTACACACACAAATACAAGTGGTCTTTAGTTACATATACATCTCTTACCATAATGTAGTCCAATATGGAATACAAAAAAAAGAAGGAGGATTCTCAATGCGAGATCTAAAAACATATCTTTCCGTGGCACCGGTATTAAGTACTCTCTGGTTCGGGTCTTTAGCAGGTTTATTGATAGAAATAAATCGTTTCTTCCCGGATGCGTTGACATTTCCTTTTTTTTCATTCTAGTTATTGATATGGAAGGGGGTGAAGAAGATTAGAGATAGAATCAAATATTTGTGACTAATCTCTCTGTTCCCTCCTCTCTTTTTCTTTTCTCTCTTTTTCTTTTCTTTCTTTTTCTTTTTTTTTTAATTAGATAGATAAAATAAGGGGGGAAAGGGAAAGAAAAAGCGGATTCAACCTCAGCGAAATTCAGGTTCAGGCTCCAATTAAATTAAGAATAAAATTAATAATAGAGTTAAAAGAAAAAAATATCGAAATCCGAATGTGGTTAGAATAGGAGTATCATACAATACAAGATACTTAAATGAAATACTGTATTGCGATTAGAAATATATTTAGAAATTGTTGTATTACTTATTATTTACTATATTAATTGCAACAAACCCGTTATTTCATAATTTGATTTTGAGTTGTTCGCAACTTCTATTTTTTTCGTTCCTTTTCCTTTCTTCTTATTTGCTTCGGAGCGGAAAATAGAAAAAGCTGGGTGAATCAAAAACCCAAAGGAGGTTCATGGCCAAGGGTAAAGATGCTCGAGTAAGGGTTATTTTGGAATGTACCAGTTGTGTTCGAAACGATGTTAATAAGGAATCAACGGGTATTTCGAGATATATTACTCAAAAGAATCGACACAATACACCTAGTCGATTGGAATTGAGAAAATTCTGTCCCTATTGTTTCAAGCATACAATTCATGGGGAGATAAAGAAATCGATATAGATCGAACCGGGTGCTTGGGTGTCGCCCTTTCAAGGAACATCAAAAATAAATTAGATATATATCTATATTATTTCATATATTTAAATAGAAACAACTAAATAAATATAGACAAACCAAATCCTATTAATTTTTTCTAGAATTTTTTTTTTGTTTTTGATTTGATCGAAATAAGTATTTTAGGGATAAGGAATAAACAAATTATGGATAAATCTAAGAGACTCTTTCTTAAATCCAAGCGGTCTTTTCGTAGGCGTTTGCCCCCGATCCAATCGGGGGATCGAATTGATTATAGAAACATGAGTTTAATTAGTCGATTTATTAGTGAACAAGGAAAAATATTATCTAGACGGGTGAATAGATTAACCTTAAAAGAACAACGATTAATTACTATTGCTATAAAACAAGCTCGTATTTTATCTTCGTTACCTTTTCTTAATAATGAGAAACAATTTGAAAGAGGGGAGTCAACCGCTAGAAATACTGGTTTTAGGAACAGAAAGAAAAAGGCTTACTTTTCAATTGAATCAAAATTCTAATCCGAATTCAAACACAGATGGATGTTTTGTTCAAAAAATACGAGAATCCGTTGTGTCGTAAGAAAAAAAAAGAATCGGGGAAGAAGAATAAATTTTTTTATCGAGCGTATTCGCTCATTTTGACGACTTTATCATACATATTATCCGATTTTATCATACAAATTTCTACTCTACCTTCCCGGAATTCATTCTCCAGAGAATTCCATTTAAAACTGTTTGGCAGATTCCTCCCAATCCCCCCTTTTTATGATCGCATTGGAAATCATATAAAGACAATTCCTATTTGATATAGCGATTTGTGCAAGTATTTTACGATTAAGAAGCAACTGCCCCTTATACAGATTGTGTATCAATCTACTATAAATATAAGATACCCCCGAACCGCGAATTACTGCATTTATTCGAGTGATCCACAAACGACGAAAATCCCTTTTTTTCCTATCTCTATTACGATGCGCCGAAACCAAAGCTCTTATTTTTTGTTGAATAATTGTTCGAGTAAGTCTTGAATGAGCCCCGCGAAAACTTGATGCAAATAAACGCATCTTTGTTCTACGTCTTCGAGCTATATATCCTCGTCTAATTCTGGTCATTAAGTAAATGAAACTTTGATGAATAACTAATTGATTTCCCTTCTTTCAGTTATTCTTTTCCCCTTTCTATTAATAACAAAACGGATTCTTCCAATTTATAAAATCAAAATTCCAATGGCTTTTGCTACTATAACCTTCCCTACCACGCCTTTTTCCTTTTTTTTTTTCTAGACATTGGAAAATAAAAATAGAAATAGATAAGGAAATTGTGGGTTCCATCGTCTATATGGTTACTTCTTAAACGGTGAGGTCTTCTCTATACACCGGAGCCCTTCTTTCATTTAATCAATGCTATTGGTAACTTGTACAGTTACCACTCTTTGGCTCTACCCATGAATTTTCCAGTAAGAAGTCTTTCAGAACAAGATATACCTTATACAGTAACGGTATTTAATTATGAAGATTGGTTGGGGAGCTGACCCTGTTAGTCCGTTCTTCTAAGAGCGGAAACACAATCTTTCCGCTTTTAAAATAGGATAGGATAGGATTTACCCCGCTTAATGGATAACTATTTGTTACCAATGGGGAATTCTTTCTCATCTTAAATTCCAAATTGAGGTGATTGAATTTGCACCAATTGAAACCATAAATTTCATACACAATAGAAAGATATGATAGATCTATCTTTTTTAGATAGTGAATGGAAGAACTCCATTCTATCCAATTCACCGGTCCTGATCATTGATACTGGAAATTTTCTTTCTTTTGCTTTGTTTCAGTCCAGATTTAAACGAGTCGCACATACACCCTCGTACATGTTCCTCGGCGCTGAGGGCATCCCCCAAGAGCGGGGGATTTCGTGACGTTTCTCATTGGCTGTCTTGGGTTTCTAATAAGTTGTTTAATAGTTGGCATGCTGAATTATGCATTATGAGCTGGTTTAGATTGATCCTAACCGGATGATTATGAATTTCTTCTATTTATAATATATTAATAGAATATTAAACCCTTAAGAAGTAAGAAGATAAAATCTTAAATCGTGCATTTGCGCGGCATCATTGCTATTTTTTATGCAACCGCTACAAAATCAACAATTCCATGAGCTTGGGCTTCTGTTGCTGACATAAAAGTATCCCTTTCCAGGTCTTCGGATACAACCCAGAAGGGCTTGCCTGTTCTTTGTACATAAATCCTTGTAAGGATTTCGCGCAGTTTCAGTAGTTCTTCCGCTTCCAGGATAAGTTCAGATGCTTGTGCCTCATAAAAACCGGCAGCAGGTTCATGGATCATTACCCTGATCATATAATATAACACAATTAAGGGTTCCTGTATTTCGCACGACGAGGCAAGGCGAAGAGATAAAAAATAAGAAAAAGATAGAATTGAACAACCGTACGGGCATTCTTGTCGCATTGCATACGGCTCTACAATGGAATTCGTTTTTTTTACCTTTCATCGAAGAAAGAGAAAATGTGGGGTCTATTATACCCAGATCGGTAAATGATCCAATTACCACCCTTCTTTTTTTCGGAGGAGTTCAAAAATACTATGATGGTCCCGTTGCTTTATATATTTATTTCGTCTGTGATTCAGCAATCCCAAAGTTTCTTTTTTTTTTTTTCAAATATCAAATAAAAGAATAAAGAAAAAAATAATCTTCTTTTTTTATTTTCGTACTCTTTGATAACATAAATAGTGTTAATAACTTGCCGGTGTGAAAAAAGTTTGTGACGCTGAAATCGACCTAAGATAGGTAAGATAAAATCGGAAATACCCTTCCTTTATCTCATACTACACTACTCTTTCGATACATAATCGAATATTTTGAAAAACAATAAAAAATTTTCATATCGAATTCGAAGTGCCATGCTAATATTACTTAATATTAATAATTCATATGGCGAAGGCATAGTCTTCTTTTTTCTCTCAAATAAAAAACTCATTGGCGCCAAGCGTGAGGGAATGCTATACGTTTGGTAATTTCTCCTCCGACCAGGATAACAGACCCCATTGAGGCGGCTAATCCCACGCATATTGTCTCTATATCTGGTCGCACAAATTGCATAGTATCATAAATAGCTATTCCAGGTATTACCCATCCACCGGGGGAGTTTATAAGCAAATACAGATCCTTAGTCTCACTCTCCGCACTGAGATATACCATAAGAGCAATAAGTTGATTCGAAACATCGTTAGTAATCACTTGGCCTAAAAAAATTAATCTTTCTCGATAAAGTCGGTTGATTAGGATAAAATTATACCCTTAGGAGCCGTACAGGCACCTTTTGATGCATACGGTTCAACAAAACTTGCGAAAAAAAATCAATGTGTAGATTCCAGCCCTCTTTCTTTTTTTATAGCGGATTCTTTCTAATGAAGGCGAAGGGGCTTCTCTTTCATTAGAAAGAATGATGAGTTTGGCTGGCTTTCCTATAATATTAGAATTCACTAAACGTATCGGACTAACTTTTCATTGATGTATTTTTTCATCGAGATCCAATACAAAAATCACGATGTCATTTTCTTGTTCCTGAACGGGCTTCTTCAAATTTTTTAGGTTTATGCTCTACTCCGAGTAAGGATCCGCCCGATTTTGATTTGCACATATAGGACAAATGACCCCAATACCGCGTCTTTTTTTTTGCTATGACTTCCCCCTTTTTCAATTTTTCAATTCATTTCGTTTATGTCTTCCGACAAATATTTGACGTATCCATCATATTTATTATTCGATTGATTAACTGTTTTAGATCACTGCTATTTAAATAAAAAAAAATAAATTTCTAAATCAAAGCATTTAGTTCTAAAGAGAATCGTTTATGATATCTTATGATATAAGTACTAATAATAGATATATTACCAATTGGGTTTTTCTAAACGGAGCCTAGATACCTCATCTGATTGGTCCAGCCAAGTCGACCATAAAATTTTTTAGTTGCTAATATTAATCTGGATACCTCTTCACAAAATGGATCTAATTGCATTTCATTGCACTTCACGCTACAAATTTTTGATGATTCAATCCCTTTTTTTTGCGAAAGGAAGGATATCTCAATCGGGGGAGAGAATGGGGAAATCCCATATGACCCAATATATCTGACAGGGCACACTATATGTCAACCCAAGTTGGATTCCGATTTCCGTGAGTCTTAAAAGGAACTTTTGGAACACCAATAGGCATAAACTGAAAGAAAAAAGAATTACTCTATTTCACTTTGATGTGGAAACGTAATAATGGGTTTATTATTTTAATAATATTAGCTTTATCATCATATTTTCTACATAGATTGAATAAGTTCATAAAATAAAGTAAAGGAAAACTAAATGAATAAAGGAAAATTTTT